AATTACTGTTCGTCCCCTTAATTTAATTGTAAATAAAAAAAAATTTAATTGTAAATAAAAAAAAACTCGGCCCAATCTTTTACTAAAAGGATTGAGCCGAATACACCTGTTTATTGTCGCTCTCGATATTTATAGATATTTATAGAGACTCATTTAGATATATAAGCAAGATTTTAAATAAAAATAGAATACTAAACAACCCAAACTTTAGATCATTGTGTTGGATCCACAATTAATTCTACGGATTCCTAGGATTGGTAGAGTTGGTCTATTCTTATACATATTTCGTCGGTTCGGACCATGACTGGAGATATCACGTCAAGTATAAGAACTCCTTCTATCCATCTTGTATATTGTCCTTTTCGTTCCGTATTGGAATAGAAATATTCATTTCGTATATTAGATTAGACGATAGATATTCTACGAAAAAAATTTCGTCATTATTTATAGTTCCATATTTTTATTTTGAGGTCAATTTGACACAGCACGGGAAACTCTGACCTTTCCTTTCCATTTAGAATTTCTAATTGAAAAAGGTCTCTCATATTCATATACAATGCACTGATACCATGGATTCTTACAAAATAGAAAACAATATAATTAATACTCACTCATTATTTAGTTAACAATCCGAATGATTTAATTTATAGACTTATTCTGGTAGGACTGAAATTGATTTTCATCGAATGACTATTCATCTATTTTAGTTTCATGCAAATAGGGGGCAAAAAAGCTCTATGAAAAAATGGCTGTTCAATTCGATGTTGTTGAAAAAAAAGTTAGAACACGGGTGTGGATTAAGGAAATCAACGGACAGTCTTGGTTCTATTGAAAATACTAGGAAAAGGGACGATTCGAGTGTAAATGATATAGAAAAAAAGAGTCAGAGTTGGAGAAAAAGTGACAGGTTTAGTTACAGTAATGTTGATCATTTATTTCGTGTCATGGACATTCGGAATTTCATCTCTGAGGATACTTTTTTACTGATAGATAGTAAGGGGGACAGTTATTCCATCTATTTTGATATTGAAAATCAAATTTTTGAGATTGACAATGACCATTCTTTTTCGAATTTTGGGGATTCAAGTTTTCTGAACTCGAGATCTACGAGTGACGATACCTATAATGATCGTTACACATACGATACTAAATATAATTGGAATAATTACATTAATAATTGCATTGACAATTATCTTTATTATCAAATCCGTATTGGGAGTTCAATTCTAAGCGGTAGTAATAATTACAGTGATACTTCTATTTTGAGTTACATTTTGAGTGAATGTAGAAGTCTAAGAACTATCACAAATGATAGTAATTTAACTAGAAGAGAAAATCTTGATGTAACTCAAAAAAATAGGGATTTGTGGGTTCAATGTGAAAATTGTTATTTCTTAAATTTTAAAAAAGTGTTCACAAATATCCACCTTAATATTTGTGAACAATGTGGATATCATTTGAAAATGAGCAGTTCAGATAGAATTGAACTTCTGATTGATCCGGGCACTTGGAATCCTAGGGATGAAGATATGGTTTCGGTGGATCCCCTTGAATTTAATTCGGAGGAGGAACCCTATAAAGATCGTATTAATTCTTATCAAAGACAAACAGGGTTAACTGAAGCTGTTCAAACAGGTATAGGTCAACTAAATGGTATTCCTGTAGCAATTGGGGTTATGGATTTTGAGTTTATGGGAGGTAGTATGGGATCAGTAGTCGGAGAAAAAATAACCCGGTTGATTGAATATGCTAGTAATAAATTACTACCCCTTATTATAGTATGTGCTTCCGGAGGAGCACGCATGCAAGAAGGAAGCTTGAGCTTAATGCAAATGGCTAAAATCTCATCTGTTTTATATGATTATCAATCAACTAAAAAGTTATTTTATGTATCAATTCTTACATCTCCTACTACTGGTGGGGTAACAGCCAGTTTTGGTATGTTGGGAGATATCATTATTGCCGAACCCAACGCTTACATTGCATTTGCCGGTAAACGGGTAATTGAACAAACATTGAATAAGACAGTACCTGAGGGTTCACAAGCCGCAGAATATTTATTCCATAAGGGTTTATTTGATCCAATCGTCCCACGCAATCTTTTAAAAGGCGTTCTAAGTGAGTTATTTAAGTTGCACGCTTTTTTTCCTTTAAAAAAAAATAAATAAAGTCGAGAATGAAAGTCAATTCTTTGTGGCCAAAAGTTTTTTTATCATAATAAAAAAAATGAGATGAAAGATAAAAAATTCGATTATTAGATTAATATAGCTATATGTCGAAAGCGTATTTTGTTAGTTCTATATTCTTTGCACTTTTTATATACTATAGTCACTTTTATAGAATAGATAGAAGAATTAATTAATTCTAATTATTAATTAAGTAATAAATTAAATTAATATAATAACATAATAACAAAAAAAATATAACAAACAGGTTAGTAGATCGAGGTACCCATTCTATGACAACTATTAACTTTCCCTCTATTCTTGTGCCTTTAGTA